CCTTGAAATACTCTGGTAGTGTTCCTGAATCTGAATCCAAATAATGACTCAGAGCACATGGAGCCATCTCTTTTTTGATCCCCAAAAATATGGCAGACTGGCGGATATTTATATCCGTTAATGAAAGAGCCCAATGCACAAAACATGCATGTTGGGTCTTTAAAACAGTTCAGATAACTTTGATTAGAATCAGTTTGGTCTGTTTTACCGAGAAAGTCTACGGTTCGAGTCCGTATAGCCCTAGAAACCCTATCCATTCCAAAATCCGAGTAAATGTTGGAAGTTCAAATTCTAACAAGAGTCCGTATTGAATCTAATAGTACTTCCTATCGGTATAGGAATAACCAGCGTTAAAGTTTGAAAAACAACTATCTTTGGGACGTTTCATTGGAAACATTGTCAACAATAAAAAATCGGAGTTTCTTCCTATACCTTTACCTAGAGAAGGTAGTCTTCTCTTTACCGTATTCAAAAAATAGAAATTCTTACCCATCATGCTATTTGAATAATTCGAGTTTCCTGGTGAAATAAGTAAGACCCTCACAGGATAGAACAATGGGTTGCCCGGGATTCGAACCCGGAACTAGTCGGATGGAGTCGATAATGTTACTGTTGAAATAAGTAACAACCTCTCCCCAAGCCGTGCTTGCATTTTTCATTGCACACGGCTTTCCCTCTGTATACATTTAAAATGTAGTTCCTTCATTAGACAAAAAGTGAAATACTTAGATCCTTACTCCAAGTAAATTTCAGAATAGAAATAAGGAAAAATTATGTCAGTTCTTTATTATTTCTATTTACATAGATTCCATTCGAATGAAAATTGCTATTTACGCGCTTTCATAACGAATCATTCATGATTGGCCAAATCATTGATACAAATAATATCCAAATACCAAACTCTCTTTTTATGGAACCTCCGCGAAATCAAAGAAGCTCTTGGAAAGGTTAAGGAAAGAACTTGTTCTTCCGCCGTAAAGAATTCTTCGAATAATTCCGAGCGGAATCTTTTCAAAAAAGCTCGAACAGTACTTTTGTGTTTACGAGCTAAAGTTCTAGCACAAGAAAGTTGAAGGATAAACTTTATTCGCGACAAAGTTTTTTTTTTTGAAGACCCACTATAATAATGAGAAAGATTTCTGGATATACGCCCAAATCGTTCAATAATTTCAGAATCTGATAAATCGATCCAAAGGGCCTTACTAATAGGATGTCCTAATATATTACAAAATTTGGCTTTCGCTAAGGATGAAATCAGGGGAATCATTGGAAGAATAGTATCAAACTTCTTAATAGCATTATCGATTCGAAATGAAGTTTCTAACATTTGATTACGTACCGTTGAAGTTTTTTGTCGCACACTTGAAAAATAACCTAGAAAGTCAAGGGACTGGTTTGCTAATTGATTTATATGGATTCTTTGTGGTTGAGACCACAGGTCAAAATAAGATTGCCATAAATTGATAAAGTAATATTTCCATTTATTCATCAAAAAATACGTACCTTTTGAAGCAAGAATTGCTTTTCCTTGATACCTAACATAATGCATGAAAGAGTCCTTGAACACCCATAGATTGGCTTGAAAAGCCCTGGCCAAGTTTTCTATAAGATGCTCTATTTTTGCATAGAAATAGATTCGTTCAAGAAGGGCTCTAAAAGATGTTGATCGTAACTGAGAAGATTGGGTACGAAGAAAGACAAAGACGAATTCGTATTCACAGACATAAGAATTATATAGGAAGAAGAATAATCTTTGATTTCTTTCTGAAAAAGAAGGACGGACTTGCTTTGAAGGACTACGACTATTCAAATTATGAAACTCGTGGAGAAAGAATCTTAATAAATGCAAAGACGAAGCATCTTTTAGCCAGTAGCGAAGAGCTTGCACCACGATTTCTAGATGGATTGGGTAAGGTATTAGTATATCTAACACATAATTTAAATGCGTTATTTTGTCCTCTAAAAAAGAAATAATTGAATGAATTGATCGTAAATGAGCGGATTTGACTATCTCTTTCCCTTTTTTTTGGCGCTTTTCTAGGGAAGATAAAAATCGAAGCGAAAATGGAATTTCCATAATGACCGAAAATGCCTCGGATAGCATTTGAAATTCAAAATTCTTCTTGCACCCCCAAAGTGGATTTTGTTTAGAATCATTCAGAGAAAGAATCAAAAATTTTTGGTCATATATTCGATTAATTAATCGTTTCACAATGAGTAAGCTGAATTTATTGTCATAACCTGCATTTTGCACCAAAATACATCTTCTTAAACCATGATCATGAGCAAGTGCATAAATATACTCCTGAAAGATAAGTGGATATAAGAAGTCGTGTTGTTGAAATCTATCTAGCTTTAAAGAGCTTTGAAATTCCTCCATTTTTCATTCGATTTGAACCAAAGATAGAAGATTTTGGGAGTTATCAAATGATACAGAGTGCGATACAGTCAAAACAAGGTATTTTTTGACTAAGATAAAGAAGGGATACCTCAGATATAAATAAACTTATTAACGGATTCTCGATCCTCTCGTTTTCCATTGTCTTGAAGTCGTTTATATTTGTTCTAGGATAATTAAGATGTTTAGAAATCCTTTATTTTTTCAACCCAATCGCTCTTTTGATTTTGGAAATTTTGTTATCAATATACTCTTTCTTATACACACCCATCTCCATTATGGACTGGAGACGCAAATATTTAGGATTTATTAAAAAATAAAGAATCCGCTTCGGGAATAAGCTCTTCCCGTATTCAGGCACTAATATAGTTTTAACGTCTAATTAGATCGGGTAATCATTCAAATTAAGAATGGGAGCTCGTTGCTTTTTCTTTCCTTATAATTTCATGCAATTAATTGAAGCCCGAGGGCTCTATCCATTTATTCATTTCGACCCAACTTGAAATTGAATACATTTGACTTCCTTCCAATAAGTTAAACAAAGTTTTGTCCCGATCGGGAAAGAAGAAAATATTCTCAGAACTTTTGTTGCTACGACATGCTATTTTTTCCATTCATTTCCTTTTAGGATCAGTCGTGGTCTTTCAAACTTTACCGATGGTATGGATGAATCGATCGCTTCATCCAGATGTGTAAAAGATCCAAGTCGCACTTAAAAGCCGAGTACTCTACCGTTGAGTTAGCAACCCCAAGTAGAAGAAAAAAGTATGTAGATATAATCAGAAGGAAAAAATGATTAGACGAGCGAATCAAAGAAAAAACCATTCTTCGAATCGATTAAGAACAGAAAACGCAAGAACTCAGATGAAAATCGAAGAAGTTTTCCGATAACAGAAAAACCCGAAAAAAATCCCAGAATTGAAAGATCCTTTATGTCATTGTTAGTCACGTTTTCAAGCAAAAATGCATATATAAAAGTACATCCAATGAAGCCCTTTTTTTACTAAAAAAAGGTAAAAACCAAACCGCTGGGACGGAAATAAAGAGATCCCTTATATCACGATGCATTATATTTGTTCAATACGTTGTTGTCAATATAAAGGTTCAGAAAAAAAAACAATGGAAAAAGATAAGAAATTTGGTGCAGAAAATATTAAAAAAAATAAGGAATAAAAAATAGTAAGAAGTCTAAAAGAATCTCGCATTTATTCAATCAGTCGATAAACAAAATAGAGAAAAGTTTATAGAAAGGGGGATTTTATCCCCCCCTTTTTTTTTAAGTTAAATGCCATTTTATTTAATTTTTTCCACATTCGTTCAAAACAAAATATTCGACTTCTTTAAAATGTCCCTAACTGTTTCCGTTGGCCGAGCACCCCTTTGAAGAAAATATAGAATAGCCGGAATGTTTAACTCGGTTTCCTTCTTTATGGCATCATAAAAACCCACTTTCCGAAGCTCTCTTCCTTCTCTTGGGGCGCGAACATCGATTGCAATGATTCGATAAGTCGCACGTTGCTTTCTACCACATCGTTTTAAACGAAGTTTAACCATAACTTCTCTCTTATTTTGAACCCATCTCGAACTGATTCAAGGAGCTAATCAGGACTAGTTATTGTTTGATGGGTATTTGCTCAATTGAGCAATTTCCGTTCCAGGGTGTTCAAACCCTGAATTGTCCCATGCCAAAAGCCGAGCTTTTTAGCTTGGAGACCCTCCTCTTTTTCAGGGTGGGAGACCACCTCGTGTAGGTAGTCTTTTACCGCCAATTGTGCTACCCTGCACAATTTCCTATTCTTGATAATAGGTGTGAACGTTTTTTCCACCCAATTGACTCCCTCCCTTTTGGACGTGTGAAAGAGTTCCCAAAAAAGGGAAGAGTAGCCCTTTGTGTAATCCGAGCCCGAATCGTACTGAAACCCAAATTTACGGCAAGGGTGCGAGCACCATTGCTGCGAGCACTTGCGTGCTCGTCGGGTTGCGTACGAAAAGGGACAACGACTCTTGTGCCCGGTAGAAAATTCCTCTTTTTGAGGATGCAAGCACTTGCGTGCTTGTCGGGTTGGGTCCAATTTTTGAGGATGCAAGCACTTGCGTGCTTGTCGGGTTGGGTCCAAAAAGGGACAACGACTCGTTTCTCGAGTAGAAACTCTTTTGTTAAGAGTATCTTCTGTTTGTGGAAAAAGACTTTCTTTTTCAAAAGCCGAGCTGCGTTGTCCATTTACAGGGCCATTCTTCTCACCTTTCGGAGAGGGAATATCCAAATCTCGAGCTTCGGCACAGCCACCGTTATTCTGAGAATATCTAGAGTAATCTACAGGATTGTAACAATCCTGACTGTAATTTGTACAGTCATAATTACAACAGGAAAATTCATGGGGCTCAGCTTTTACGTCTGCCGAAACCTCCCTCGTGTCTAGAACTAGACTTGTTTCTTTGACAAGCCCTTGCGAAAGGGCTGTCAAAGAAGTAGACAGACCTAGTTTTCTATTAGTAAACCAGCATAGGAAACGGATCAAAAAAAGTTTTGGAAACAGTTCTTTGTAACTTCCAAATGTAGTCATAAAAAATCCTCCTTCATGTTTATTTTAAAGTAGTTTCTATATAAGTATATACAGCATATCCTAAAATTTAGCAACTATAGATTCAAAACCCAATTTAACAACTACAGATTCAAAACCCAAAAAAATGGGATATTCATGCACCCCAAATGAATATCCCATAGCACAGCATATCCATTGACACGATATACCTTGGGACGAAAGGGATCGAACCTTCGACTTCCGGGCCCAAAACCCGTCGCCTTACCACTCGGCTACGCCCCATTATGGGGTTATTTCGTTGATCCTTATTTATTAAATAAATAATAAAAAAAAGAGAAAAACCAACCACCATTGTTCAAAAATCATCTGTAGAAAAGAGAGACCTTTTTACCTATTTTTTATTCAATCAAAATTGAAGTGTGATAATTTACTGATAATTCTATGATTCCGTTCTGGGAGTTAGAGGGACTAACTAATATATGTTATAAACATAGATAGTCCCTATAGGCAACATATTTTAGTAGAAATAAGATAGCCGATATGACTTTCTATGTAAGAATTTCCGTTTTGGGATTTCGATAGAGTAATATAGGTTCTGCTATTTAATTTTTGAGTGACAAGAATTAATACTGATTTAGTGTATAGTATATCATTTGTATGCAGTTCTGTCAATAGGCCTTATGTCAATAGGCAATGATTCAAATTTCTCAGAAATTTGAGCTTTTGTAACAGAAAATACGCACGTCTTTTTTCAATCGAAAAGCGAGGGAACGTTGTTAGGCATTGTGTGTTTTGAGATACTATTTTGAGATACTATTTTGAGATACTATACAATTCATCGAAGAGGTGGAGCCAATCTAATCAAAAGGAGGAAAGGGCTTTCTTTTCTTTTAGAAAATGGATTCTCGACTTCGAGGTCCAAGCACAAGAAACTAAGAAGTTTAGTAATCTACCTCGAAAATGAAAAATTTGCATTAGGTTTTTGAATCGTTTTGGCGGCATGGCCGAGCGGTAAGGCGGGGGACTGCAAATCCCTTTTCCCCAGTTCAAATCTGGGTGTCGCCTGACTATATTCACTATAGATAGGGATCTATCTATTTTCTCCTTTTTACCTAAAATGGTGAACAAAAAAGAATGGGCCTTAGTATTCCTAGCCTATATTTCCTTATTTTGCGTCTTTGCCGATTCAAACTCATAAAGGATTTTTTAGCAGTGGATTTCTTGAATTGGTTCATCAACGGTCTTCGGTCAAAATCCCTTTTTGACTCTGCCCCATGGATTCCACTATTATTAGGAAGCAATAATCGAATAATTCTATCATAGAGATAGGGGACATAATTCACATGGATCTAGTAAGTCTCGCTTGGGCTGCTTTAATGGTAGTCTTTACATTTTCCCTTTCACTTGTAGTATGGGGAAGAAGTGGTCTCTAGAAGCACTACTAATTGAGTTGAGAAACCAAACTGTATCCATTTTTTTCGAAATCGTTCTGCAACACATTTTTTACTCTTTACTATCAAAATCTCTTCATTTTCAAATTTCATTGAATTCTAGTATAAGGAATCTATTCTATAACAAAGTAAAACGATTCTTTCCAATGGATCGGAACAAATAGATGTATCAAAGAAATATAATTGGGCCCTCTGTCAATTCGATCTAGAAAATGACTATCGCCACTAAAAATATCTACCATGAAGATAATATTGTAAATTAATCTAGCGTAAGCCTGTCACTTTATTAGAAACAATCCGGTAAGAAAGAACTCAACGAATCATTCTTATCATACTATCGGATCTCAGAGAAGACTGCCAATTCTAGCCCGTCCTTGGAATACACAAAATTCGAATCCCTTTCATTTGATCTTATCAACGATTGATAAGATCAAGTTTCATTCAAAATAATTAATTATTTTGACTAACTGTTTTTACATAAATTATAAGTAGAAAAGCAGTCGGAACTAAAATGAAGAGTGCAGTAGCAATAAATGCAAGAATATTGACTTCCATAATCTCATCCTTTTTGACTTCACAATAACTCGGGATTTAATCCCCTAGAGAGAATCAATCTTGCAACTGTAACTTCACTAAATGAATAACCTCTCGACGAGATTTAATGAGATGAATATCACGAATAACAATATCTAAGCGATCAAATCAATTCGTCGTCGAAAATTGAATAGTATAACATAGGAAGATCCTTTATCCATACCGAATCCAAAATAGGATTCCCGACCCAATCCAAAATGCCTTTCTTTAGCATAACATTCTTATATCTTATTTAATTTCGATAAGCGATCGTAGTCTCCCTTATACAATCATCAAATATCGTATCATTTTACCCCCCTCCCTTTCCATTAGTTAGAAAACCCCAACAAAGAAGACAAGCAAAGTGGAAAAAGATGGAATATTTGTGTAAATTCACTATTTTAGTTATTTGGATTTTAGTGTAGGGTTTGTTCTTTCGTCGACAGGACCTTGACAAAAAAAATAGCAAAACTAGTAAGGAAAGGGGGTTCAATTCCATTCTCAAAAGCTCAGTGTCCAATTTGAATCAAAGTAA